AATGAAGTGCCTGAATAAAGGATTACAATGATAGAGTAAATTATGTAACTAAATGTTACCTTCATTAATTTCCATCCTCCTTTAATAAAAAGGTAAGCTAAATTTAAGCTAATAGGTTCATACCCCATTAATAGGAATAATCCTCCTTTTTATTGCTCCCTTCCCCCTCTAAACTCCTTTTCTTTTCAACCCTCATCTTTGGTGCATTAATAGCGATATCTTCAAATTCATGGTTAGCAGCTTGAATAGGACTCGAGATCAATTTACTTTCTTTTATCCCCCTAATAACAAATCCTAATAATACTTTCTCAACTGAAGCATCATTAAAATACTTCCTTATTCAAGCCCTCGCTTCAGCAATTCTACTCTTTTCTGTAATTTTTATATATTTACATAAAAGAAATCTTCTACTTATATTTAACTTCCACTTTATATTAATTAGATCTACTCTACTTCTTAAACTAGGGGCCGCACCTTTTCACTTTTGATTCCCAGGAACTATAGAAGGTTTAAATTGAATTAATTGTGCATTTTTAATAACATGACAAAAAATTTCCCCTTTAATGTTATTATCATATACAATACCTCTTAAAACTTTTATATCATGAGTAATTATTACCTCAATCATTATTGGTTCATTAGGTGGTCTTAACCAGTTATCCCTGCGAAAATTAATAGCTTATTCATCTATTAATCATTTAGGGTGAATATTAGCTGCCTTGTCCTCTGGTGATAATATTTGATTATTTTACTTTTTAGTTTATTCGCTATTAAGAATCTCAATAATTCTCATCTTTATAACATCCAATATTTATCGACTTAATCAACTAATTATTGAATACACCGACACGCCTCCTCTAAAATTCTGTTTATTCTTCATTGTTCTATCATTAGGTGGCCTACCACCTTTCCTAGGATTTCTTCCTAAATGATTGGTTATCCAAAGTCTAGTAGAATCTAATCAACTTTTTTTATTAACTATTATAGTAACCACCACTTTATTAACTTTATTTTTTTATTTACGATTATCATTTATCTCTTTTATATTTAAACCTACAAATATTAAGTGAAACAACATATATTCTTCGAATAACTTAACCCTTACATTATTAACAAGATTCTGTTTTTCTACTCTTGGACTTTTAATTACCTCTCTACTTATTACAATATCGTAATTATCATACAAAACTAAAAAAAGTAATCTCTTACACAAAAAAAAATTCTAGATATTAAACCATTCCTTTATCAAATATATATTCCACTAATAACCTCTCCCCATCATTAATAGATTATATTTAATCAAATGAACTAATCCAAGCTTTAATTTATATTAAAATTAATTATAAAAAATAAAACCTGCACTCTTTCTACCTAGCTAATTTATATTTACCATATAAATAAATTTCCAAACTAATTCTCAATTAATAACCAAACAATACTTATTATATAAAATCCTCGCATTATAAATATTAAAAAAATCTAATAAGCTGATTCTTAACTAAAGTATTGATAGAGTAAAACCCTTATTAAAATTAATTTAGAAAATTGGAATTCTTTTTTATTTTTCAAATTCTCAGCTCCTGGAATACATTTTCTCCATATAGAATAAATTTNATTACTAATATTTTAATTTCCCTATTCACCTTCAAAATTCTTTCAATTTCTAGTTAACAATCATCAAACCAATTTTTAAGGCCAACTTTTTAGTACACCACTTAAAACAAATCCTTTGATAAGAGGATTTCAATTCAATAAATTCTACTTTATATATATAAGTTTAGTAAAATAATGTCCTCCCAGAGAAAATATTCACCGCACTTTACTAAATCTACTTATATCATTTCTTCTTTTTTCATCATATAAATAAATTTATAACCAATTTTAAATCAATTTACCATAATCAACACATACTACATAAAATAAGTCACACATTATAAAAGTCAAGATAATCTAATAAACTAATTCTTAATTCAAAAATAATATTAAATAAAATATCTCTTTTTATCCCGTACACCTAGCACCAGAACCGCTTCAACACGCCGCCTCCTTCCACATCGGTACCTATGGGCATCAGGCCTTGACCCCGTAGCACCTTTATCCAACTCTCCTCTCCCCCTGGGGCCATTTCATCCCCTTCACACCCTACCCCTTGACCCCTCCCCCTCATATTACTCATCTATATAACTTTTATATTTTACAGATTTAAACTGACTCTTCAAACATCAAAAGTTCTTGTGCTTCATACACCAAAATATATTTCTTTAAAGATTTTAAGTTAATAAAACTAATAGCCTTCAAAGCTAAAAATAAAAACCTTTTTTTTAAATCTTAAGCTTTAGTGATCCTACACACCTTTAGAATTGCAGTCTAAAATCATTATTGACTATAAAGCCTTCTATGATAGAAGAGATAAATCTCCTAAATAAATTTACAATTTACCGCCTTAAATCTCAGCCATTCTACCGAAACAGTGACTTTTCTCTACCAATCACAAAGATATTGGAACTTTATATTTTATTTTTGGTGCTTGGGCAGGTATAGTTGGTACCTCCTTAAGTATATTAATTCGTGCTGAATTAGGTAATCCAGGTTATTTAATTGGTGATGATCAAATTTATAACGTTATTGTTACAGCCCATGCATTTGTAATAATCTTCTTTATAGTAATACCTATTATAATTGGTGGGTTTGGAAATTGATTAGTACCTTTAATACTTGGGGCTCCTGATATAGCTTTTCCTCGAATAAACAATATAAGATTCTGATTGTTACCTCCTTCGCTAACACTTCTTCTTACTAGAAGAATTGTAGAGAATGGAGCCGGAACTGGATGAACTGTTTATCCCCCTTTATCTGCAAATATTGCTCATGGTGGAGCCTCTGTCGACTTAGCCATCTTCTCTCTTCATCTTGCTGGTATTTCTTCCATCCTAGGTGCTGTTAACTTCATTACTACAACAATTAATATACGAGCCCCCGGTATATCCCTTGATCAAACTCCTCTCTTTGTTTGAGCAGTAGCAATTACTGCTCTCCTTCTTCTTCTTTCTCTTCCAGTTCTTGCAGGAGCTATTACAATACTATTAACTGACCGAAACCTTAACACTTCGTTCTTTGATCCTGCGGGTGGAGGTGATCCAATCTTGTACCAACATTTATTTTGATTCTTTGGTCACCCTGAAGTCTATATTCTTATTCTTCCAGGATTTGGTATAATTTCCCATATTATTAGTCAAGAAAGAGGGAAAAAGGAAGCATTCGGAAATTTAGGTATAATCTACGCTATACTCGCAATTGGTTTACTAGGTTTTGTAGTATGAGCTCATCATATATTTACAGTAGGTATAGATGTGGATACACGTGCATATTTTACATCAGCCACTATAATTATTGCTGTACCTACAGGAATTAAAATTTTTAGTTGATTAGCAACTCTTCATGGGGTTCAACTTACTTATACTCCTTCACTTCTTTGAGCTCTCGGTTTCGTTTTCCTTTTCACTATTGGAGGTTTAACTGGAGTTGTTCTTGCCAATTCATCAATTGATATTATCCTACATGATACTTACTATGTAGTAGCCCACTTTCACTATGTCCTATCAATGGGAGCTGTCTTTGCTATTATAGCTGGATTTATTCAATGATACCCTTTATTTACAGGACTTACTTTAAATCCTTCTTGACTAAAAATTCAATTCATAGTTATATTCGTAGGAGTTAATTTAACCTTCTTCCCTCAACATTTTCTAGGTCTAGCTGGTATACCTCGACGTTATTCCGATTATCCTGATATCTATACTTCCTGAAATATTCTTTCTAGATTAGGGTCCACCATTTCATTTATCGGAATTATAATATTAATCTTAATCATCTGAGAAAGAATAATTGTAAACCGACCTGTTTTAGTCACTCTAAATGTAACCAGCTCGTTAGAATGATACCAAAATCTTCCTCCTGCTGAACATAGTTATTCAGAACTCCCCTTACTATCTGAATTCTAATGTGGCAGATTAGTGCAATAGACTTAAGCTCTATATATAAAGATACCCTTTCATTAGAACATGGCTACATGATCAAACTTAAATTTACAAAATAGAACCTCTCCTATAATAGAACAATTAACCTTTTTTCATGATCACGCCTTAATAATTTTATTAATAATTACTATCTTAGTCGCCTATATTATAAGATCCTTATTCTCGAATCCTCATATTAATCGTTTCCTTCTTCAAGGTCAAACAATTGAAATCATTTGAACAATTTTCCCTGCGATCACTCTATTCTTTATTGCCCTTCCATCACTACGCCTTCTCTATATATTAGATGAAACTTTGGATCCTATTATTACAGTAAAAACTGTAGGTCATCAATGATATTGAAGTTATGAATATAGTGATCTAACAACCCCTTATGAGTTTGATACCTACATAATTCCCCTTAATGAAATAAACAATAATAGATTCCGACTCCTTGATGTTGATAATCGAACTGTACTCCCCATACTTGTTCAAGTTCGCCTGCTAATTACTGCAGCAGATGTTTTACATTCTTGAACAGTTCCAACTCTAGGTGTTAAAGTTGATGCAACCCCAGGACGTCTAAATCAAACCAGATTTCTTATAAATCGTCCTGGGGTATTCTACGGACAATGTTCAGAAATTTGTGGGGCTAATCATAGATTTATGCCTATTGTAATTGAAAGAGTTGACACAAAAACATTTATTAAATGACTTTCCAATAATCTAAATTCATCTCTAGATGGCTGAAAGTAAGCAATGATCTCTTAAATCATTATATAGTACATAACACCTACTTCTAGTGAAGGAATTAGTTAAAGCATAACTTTAGTATGTCATACTAATATTATTAATAAATATTAATATTTCTTAATCCCTCAAATAAGTCCTCTTTGATGATTTTGCTTATACATATTAGTGATCCTTCTTCTTATCTTATTTTGCTTTTTAAATTATCATAATATTGAATATGATTTTGAAACACCTCCAGCAGCTTATATTCCCCTCCCTTTATCATTACTTTGAAAATGATAAGAAGTCTTTTTTCTGTTTTTGACCCCTCAACTGACATTATATCCCTTCCTCTAAATTGAATCAGCACTTGTATTGGGCTTATGATTATACCTACTACTTTTTGATTAATTCCCTCTCGTTGTATCTTTGTCTGAGATAAAATTACTTCCACCCTTCATAAAGAATTTAAAGTACTAGTTGGACCTATTAAAAATCCAGGTGTAACCTTAACCCTCATTTCATTATTTGCTTTTATCCTATTTAATAATTTCCTAGGCTTATTTCCATACATCTTTACTAGTTCAAGACACCTTGTTATAACTTTAGCTTTATCTTTACCTCTGTGAATAACCTTTATAATTTATGGTTGATTTAATTATACACAACATATACTTGCTCATCTTGTTCCCCAAGGGACTCCCTCCCTCTTAATACCTTTTATAGTACTCATCGAAACAACAAGTAATCTTATCCGGCCTGGAACTCTAGCTATTCGTCTAGCAGCTAACATAATTGCTGGTCATCTTCTAATTACCTTACTAGGAAGCACCGGACCTATACTTTCAATGTCCTCAACAATTCTTCTTACTATCACTCAAATTGCTCTCTTACTATTAGAGCTAGCTGTATCAATTATTCAAGCTTATGTATTCGCCGTCCTTACTACATTATATCTCAGAGAAATTTAATAAATGTCAACACATGCTAATCACCCCTTCCACTTAGTAAATCCTAGCCCATGACCTTTAACAGGTGCTATTGGCGCTTTAATTACAGCTGCAGGTCTTATTAAATGATTTCACCAATTCAATTCCTCCCTCCTAATATTAGGGACACTAATTACACTTTTAACTATAATTCAATGATGACGTGATATTACTCGAGAAGGTACTTATCAAGGTCTTCACACTTTATCTGTCAATTATGGCCTACGATGAGGAATAATCCTCTTTATCATTTCAGAAATTTTCTTTTTCATCTCCTTTTTTTGAGCCTTTTTTCATAGAAGCTTAGCACCTGCAATTGAATTAGGTGCAATATGACCTCCTTCTGGAATTCAACCATTTAATCCTCTCCAAATCCCCCTTCTTAATACAGCTATCCTTTTAGCTTCTGGTGTTACTGTTACTTGAGCACATCACAGCTTGCTAGAAAGTAATTATTCACAAACCACACAAAGCCTTTTATTTACTATTATCTTAGGAATTTATTTCACTATTCTTCAAGCTTATGAATATATTGAGGCCCCATTTTCAATTGCAGATGCCTCTTACGGTTCAACCTTCTTTGTTGCTACAGGCTTTCATGGCCTCCATGTAATTATTGGAACAACTTTCCTTGCAACCTGCCTCCTACGCCACCTAATAAATCACTTTTCTCCCACTCATCACTTTGGATTTGAAGCCGCTGCTTGATACTGACATTTTGTTGATGTAGTTTGATTATTCCTTTATATTTCCATTTACTGATGAGGAAGATAAATTTATTTAGTATAATAGTACATTTGACTTCCAATCAAAAAGTTTGATAACATCAAAATAAATAATTTGATTAATAATAAATACTGCAATCATCATCTTCTCTATTACCTTAATCATTATAACCCTAGCTAGTTTATTATCTAAAAAAATAATTAATGATCGCGAAAAAAATTCCCCGTTTGAATGTGGATTTGACCCTAAAAGTTCCGCACGTTTACCTTTCTCTCTTCGCTTCTTCCTTATTGCAGTAATCTTTTTAATCTTTGATGTCGAAATTGCACTTCTATTACCCGTTATTATCATTAACAATTGATCAAAAATCTCATCATGATCAATAGTAACAATTTTCTTTATCCTTATCCTCCTGCTTGGTTTATATCATGAATGGAATCAAGGAGCCCTCGAATGAGCAATTTAATCTCTAGGACTATAGTTAATTATAACATTTGAATTGCACTCAAAAAGTACTATATCTATATTAGTTGGTCTTAAATAAGAAGCGATTTATTGCACTCAGTTTCGACCTGATCTTTAGGTGTTTTTCACCCTTATTTTAACATTAATTGAAACCAAAATAGAGGTATATTACTGTTAATAATATTAATGAAAAAAATATTTCCAATTAAAGAAATGTGATAATCAAATTAAAGCTGCTAACTTTTCATTTTAACGGTTTGACTCCGTTAACATTTCTTTTTTATATAGTTTAAAAAAAAACAATACATTTTCATTGTATCAATAATATAATAAATATTTATAAATATTTAAGAATATAACTATCTCCTTGACAGCTTCAATGTCATGCTCTAATAAGCTACTTAAATATGTTATTATTAACACTATAACTAAAATCACAATTCAAATAATAAATCTTAATAAATAAACCTTTAAACTATTATTTTGCCATCATTGAACTATCCTTGAATCCCTCTTAACTCGCTTATAAATACCTTGTCCTCCTAATTCTTCTCTCCACCCTTGATCACTTACCTTCTTTATAGTCTTACCAGAATTTATCCCTCAACGTGGGCCTGGAACTCATCCGTAACCTATAAACATCATAGACCCCAAAAATTCACTACTTGTATTATGTTCCATTTCCAATTTATAACTTATAGTGAATTTAGTTATTTCATAACCTACCACTGCTCCTATCCCGCTGACAATTAATGTTAACAACTTTAAGCCTATTGGTAAACAAATTATTTCAACGCAAGAAAATAATACTCAACTTAATAAACACCCTCCAATAATAGCCATTCCAACTAGTCTTAATATCCCCTTTAATATTCCTCATTCATCCTTTAAAGTATAAAAGCTAGAAAAATTAAAATCCCCTCTTATTGTATAATAACTTAAACGTAAAGAATAACATACAGTTAAACCTGTAGAAAAAAAATAAAGAAAAAAACTAACGGCATTTATCGATGATAATAATACTATCTCTAAGATTAAATCCCTTGAATAAAATCCAGCTAAAAAAGGTATCCCACAAAGAGCTAAATTACAAACATTAAAACATATAATAGTTAAAGGCATCTGATTAACTAATCCTCCTATAAACCGAATATCCTGAGAATTTTTTATTTCATGAATCATAGCCCCAGCGCATATAAATAATGCTGCCTTAAATAGAGCATGAGTTAAAAGATGAAAAAATGCTAACTCAGAATAACCTATTGCTAAAATTCTAATCATTAGTCCTAACTGACTTAAAGTAGACAATGCAATAATCTTTTTTAAATCAAACTCATAATTAGCTCCAATCCCTGCTATAAATATTGTCAAACCCCCTACTAATAATAAAAAACTTCTTACTTCTGTATTAATTAATATATTATTAAACCGAATTAATAAGTAAACCCCTGCCGTAACTAATGTTGAAGAATGAACTAAGGCTGAAACAGGAGTTGGAGCCGCTATAGCAGCTGGTAATCAAGGTGAAAAGGGAATCTGAGCTCTCCTAGTTATTGCTGCTAACACTACTAATCTACTAATTAACATTACATGTGATTCTATAGCATCTACATAATAAATATAATTTCATCTACCAAGGTTTAATATTCATGCAATAACCATTAATAATGCCACATCTCCAATTCGATTTAACAATGCTGTCAATATTCCAGCATTATAAGATTTTACATTCTGATAATAAATAACTAAACAATAAGAAACTAATCCTAATCCGTCCCATCCTAATAAGATTCTAATTAAATTAGGGCTAATAATCAAAAATATTATTGATAAAACAAACATAAATACTAAACTAATAAAACGATCTATTCTATAATCCCCCTTTATATATTCCTCTCTATAATAAACTACTAGAGAAGAAATAAAAAATACAAATGATATAAACAATAAAGATATTCAATCAAACAAAAATGTTATAACAACTCCACAAGAGTTAATCTGAAAAAGTTCTCATTCCAAAAAAATAACTAAACCCTTTATAGTAAAATATAAACCTCTTAATATAGTAATTACTCCTAATCTCAATAAAATGATAAATCCTAATATGCATAAAGTTAGTGGTATTGTCATTTATTCTTATCTAAGGTAGATAACTACATCACTGGTCCCACAAACCAATATTTTTTGTAAACTACTTGGATTATAACCACAATATGTATAAATCCCCCTTCAACACCAATCTATTTAAAGGTAATCAATGCATTAATAATAATATATACTCCCGTACCACACCTGATGAACAAGCATAAATACCTGAATAAATATCCCCATGTTGTCTGTAAGAATATAAATATAAACTATATGCCGCTGCAAGAAAAGATGTAAACATTAATATTACCATTCTAATTCATGATCAGCTGACTAAACAATTTAATAGCACCACCTCACCAACTAAATTTAAAGAAGGAGGTGCCGCCATATTAGATGAACTTAATAAAAATCACCATAATGCTATAGAAGGTATAAAATTCATTAAACCTTTATTAACTAACAATCTACGTCTACCAAGACGTTCATAACAAATATTTGCTAAACAAAACAGTCCTGAAGAGCATAATCCATGAGCTAACATTAAAGTATAAGCTCCATTAAATCCCCACACTCTTAAAGTTATAATCCCACCTAATACTACCCCTATATGTGCAACTGATGAATAAGCAATTAAAGCCTTCAGATCTGTTTGACGTAAACATATTAATCTTACTAAAACTCCTCCTACCAATCTAATTCCTACTCAGACCCAATTATACTTTAAACTCAAATTTATTAACATAATATATACACGTAATAATCCATATCCACCTATTTTCAATAAAACTCCAGCCAAAATTATTGAACCCGATACTGGTGCCTCCACATGAGCTTTTGGTAATCAAATATGAACTAAAAATATAGGTATTTTTACTAAAAATGCTGTAATCAAACATAAGTATAGTAAAATACTTCTTACATCCCCTCCTAATTTCAAAAGACTTAATGTACCCTCAACTTGATATACATAAAATAAACCTACTAATAAAGGTAAAGATGCCAATAAAGTATAAAATAATAAATAAACCCCTGCCTGTAATCGTTCTGGTTGATATCCTCAACCCAAAATCAATAATAAAGTGGGAATTAATCTTCCTTCAAAAAATAAATAAAAAGAGAATAATGTCAATCTACTAAAAGTACAATATAACATAAGTATTAAAAACACCACTATAAATAAAAATAAATATTCATAAAATTCATAACGATTAACTGAACCTCTAGCTGTAATTATCAAAGAACAAATTCATAATCTTAACATAATTAAACCAAAAGACAAAATATCAAACCCAAAGATATATCTTAACCCTCCAAAATTTCTTGTTAAATTGCATCTAAAAAAAAAAAAAAAAGTAATCATATATAAAAAACTCTGAACCATTCATCATCCTCGGGGAAAAAAACAGACTGGGATCAAAAATCCTAATATTAACAAATATTTTAACACTGGAGTATTCTAAATGCTTGAAAATAATCACTCCCATGAGTCCGAATTATTGATACTAAAATTGCTAATCCTAAAGCCCCTTCACAAACTGAAAAGGTTAAAAAAACTATAGAAAAGTACAATTCACATTCATATAAATTCAACATAATAAATAAAAATAAAAATAATCTTAATACAATAAATTCCAATCTTAGCAAAGTGGCTAATAAATGTTTACGTTTAGAACAAAATACTCATACTCCTCCTACTATAATTAAAAACATCAAAAAAATATTTAAAGTTATTGTCATTTGTTTTGATAGTTTAATTTAAAACAATGGTCTTGTAAATCATAATTAAGATATTTCTTTCAAGACTCAGAAAGGAGATTCCTTATCCCATTATTAATCCCCAAAATTAATATTTTTACATTTAAACTACTTTCTGTTGTTTTTATCCCTAATACCAAGACTATTTACTTCTATAATTCTCCTCTTGACAAATCATCCTTTAGCTATAACTCTTACAATCCTAATCCAAACATTATTAATCTGTTTATCTCTTAGAACAATTACTCAAACATTTTGATTCTCCTATATCCTCTTCCTTGTTTTTCTAGGAGGTATATTAGTCCTCTTTATTTATATCACTAGCCTCGCTTCAAATGAAATATTTTCATCCTTTCTATGACCTATTTCTCTACTTCTTATTTTTATAACTTTAATTTTTATACTAACCATATTTATTGATCTCCCTCTATTTAATTCAAGAACCCATTCTGCCGATATATACACAATAACCTCAACTAATTTCCCTTATAATGAATCAAACTACCTTTTAACAAAACTCTATAATATCCCTACACATCTAATCACAATTATACTCGTCTCCTACTTATTCCTTACTTTAATTGCTATCGTCAAAATTACTAATATTTACTTAGGCCCCTTACGCCAAAAATACTAATGAATAAACCTATACGCTTAAGACATCCTTTATTTAAAATTGCTAATAACGCTTTAATTGACCTCCCAGCCCCCACCAATATTTCCGCCTGATGAAATTTTGGTTCTCTTCTAGGACTCTGTTTAGGTATTCAAATCATCACAGGCCTTTTCCTAGCTATACATTATTCAGCTCATATTGAATTAGCATTTTCCAGCGTTGCACATATTTGTCGAGATGTTAATTATGGATGATTTCTACGTACCCTACATGCTAATGGAGCATCTTTCTTCTTTATTTGTCTTTATCTCCATGTAGGACGAGGGATATATTACGGATCATATAATTATATTCACACTTGAATAACAGGTGTAATAATTATATTCCTTGTAATAGCTACAGCTTTTATGGGCTATGTCCTCCCATGAGGACAAATATCCTTTTGAGGAGCTACCGTTATTACAAATTTATTATCAGCAATTCCTTATTTAGGGATAACCCTCGTCCAATGAGTATGAGGAGGATTTGCAGTTGACAACGCAACTTTAACACGATTCTTTACCTTTCACTTTGTTCTCCCCTTTATTGTAACTGCCGCCGTAATTATTCATCTTCTATTCCTACACCAAACAGGGTCTAATAATCCCCTAGGGGTAAACAGCAATGTAGACAAAATTCCCTTCCATCCTTATTTCTCTTTTAAAGATATCTTTGGATTTATATTAATAATTATATCACTAACCCTTTTAACTCTTATGGAGCCTTATATACTTGGTGACCCAGATAATTTTACACCCGCTAATCCTTTAGTCACTCCAATTCATATTCAACCAGAATGATACTTCTTATTTGCTTATGCAATCTTACGATCAATCCCTAATAAATTGGGGGGAGTTATTGCCCTAGTTTTATCAATTGCAATCCTTTTCATTCTTCCTTTATATAAACGTCATAAATTTCGAAGAACACAATTCTACCCTCTTAATCAGATCCTCTTTTGATTAATAGTTAATACCATTCTTTTACTTACTTGGATTGGGGCACGCCCAGTTGAAGACCCGTATATTATCATCGGACAAATTTTAACAATTGTTTACTTCCTCTATTATCTTATTAATCCTCTCTTATTAAATTTATGGGATACCCTAATAAACTAGTTAATAAGCTCCCAAATTAAGCACTGTGTCTTGAAAACACAAGATTAGAAGTTTAATTCTTCTATTAACTTCTTTAATATATCTTTCTTCCTTCCTTCCTTCCTTCCTTCCTTCCTTCCTTCCTTAAATTAATACGAATACTTGTATTAAATTATCATTACTTTAAATCCTAAAAAAAATAACAAAAAATTTAATGCTACTGGTAAATACCCCTTTCATGCTAAATATATTAATTTATCATAACGAAATCGTGGAAGAGTTCCCCGTACTCAAATAAAAATAAATGCAACAAACACCAACTTTATAAAAAACCTAAAAGATATAACATCCCCCCCTATAAAAACTAAACAAAATAATATTCTTATAAATATAATACTCGTATATTCTGCTATAAAAATTAAAGCAAATCCCCCTCCTCTATATTCCACATTAAATCCTGAAACCAATTCAGACTCACCTTCCGCAAAATCAAAAGGGGTTCGATTTGTCTCAGCTAAACAAGAAGCAAATCATGCCAACATTAAAGGTAAAGTAATAAAACCAAATCAAATATTCACTTGTAAACCAATAAAATCCATTAAACAATATCTTTCAGTTAAAAATACAAAAGATAATAAGATCAACGCTAATCTTACCTCATAAGAAATAGTTTGAGCAACCGCTCGTAACCCCCCTAATAAAGCATAATTAGAATTAGAAGATCAACCAGCGATTATAACTGTATAAACCCCTATACTTGTACAACATAAAAAAAATAGTAAACCCAAATTAAAAGAAAATAATAAAGTTATAAAAGGATAAATAGCCCATAATACCAAAGACAAAAATAATCTTATAATAGGAGAAATATAATATAATAAATAATTTGATAATACAGGATTTACACTTTCCCTTGTAAATAATTTTATAGCATCAGCTAGTGGTTGGGGTAATCCTATATAACCAACCTTATTTGGCCCTTTACGAATCTGAATATATCCTAAAATTTTTCGCTCCAATAGTGTCAAGAAAGCTATACCAATTAAAACACAAATAATCAATAATAATATTCTTACAATTCTTAATATAACTTCGCTTAAAATCATTACTATCTGTAAATAATTTACATAATTGGATTCTAAATCCAAAGCACTAATCTGCCAAAATAGTTTACTATCCTTCATAACCTTTTAATTATTAATAATACTTGGTCCTTTCGTACTAAAGTATATCATTTTAATAAGGATAGAAACCGACCTGGCTTACACCGGTCTGAACTCAGATCATGTAAAGATTTAAAAGTCGAACAGACTTACTAATTAAACTGCTACACCTAAAAGCATCTTTAATCCAACATCGAGGTCGCAATCTTTCTTGTTGATAAGAACTCTTAAAGAAAATTACGCTGTTATCCCTAAGGTAACTTATTCTAACAATCACTAATAATGGATCAAAACATCATAAATCAATGTTCTTAAAATCAAAGAGTTCCTTTTATCTTTGTGTCACCCCAACAAAATACTATATAATAAAATTTCATTACACTCCTATTCTAAATAATACTACTTAATATTAAGCTCTATAGGGTCTTCTCGTCCTACATTTTCATTTAAGCCTTTTTACTCAAAAGGTAAATTCTATATTTTATAATAAGACAGTTATTACTTCGTCAAACCATTCATTCCAGCCTTCAATTAAAAGACTAATGATTATGCTACCTTTGCACGGTCATGATACCGCGGCCCTTCAATAATATCAGTGGGCAGGCCCTACCTTAAATTTATTCAAAAGGAGATGTTTTTGATAAACAGGCGAGTAATATTTTTGCCTAATTCCTTATAATAAATTATCTTTTTAAATTATTCAAACATTCAATTATACTTATTTCATCATTATCTCTCATATCAATTAATTAACTATAATATTCTAATACAATCTCTAAATTTTAAAAAGAAATAAAAGAATTTATATAAAACAACTTATAACATTTTCTCATTGATGGCTAATTCAAAGCCTACAATTCTCTATTATTCCAAATCTTATAGATAATAATTATGAGCTTATCCCCCTAAATATTATATACTTATAATATTCTGTTCCAAATTAACATCATACTACAATTATTATAAATTAAATTTATTTCTTAGAAAACCAGATAACCTGAAAAACGAATAACATTTCATTACAAAGATAATATAAATAATAATTGTTCCACATTAAATAACATATTATCTTCACCCTTTTCAATTCGGGAAAACTAAAAAAAATCCTTAATTATTAATTAATAAACCCTGATACCCAAGGTACAAAATCCTATTCTCCTTTTTCATAAATCTTTCTTTCATTCTATTTCATAAAACCTTTACAGTAATAATCTACTATCATATCTTTATCATATTTCTATTTCTATACTTCGTCCTAAAAAAAAATCTTTTATCTAATCAAAAAAATCAATAAAAAAATTAATACTTTACCTCAAAATAATTTGATTTGCACAAAAATCTTCTCAATGTAAATGAAATACTTAACTTACAAGCTTTATTTTGGCTATCTAGGTACACTTTCCAGTACACCTACTATGTTACGACTTATCTCACCTTAATAATGAGAGCGACGGGCGATGTGTACATATTCTAGAGCTTACATCATATTATTAAATAAAATAATATTACTTTCAAATCCACCTTCATTAACACTTTCAGTGTACAAATTCATATAAATAAATTTATTGTAATCCATTTCCTCTTAACTATAAACTGCACCTTGATCTGACATTCTATCAATTAATATCCAGAAAATTTCTCCTTTCTAAAGATAGACTTATGACGACGGTATACAAGTTGATCTTACAAAATTAAGTAAATTTTATCGTGTAATATCATTTACAGAACAGATTCCTCTGAAAAGACTAAAATACCGCCAAATTCTTTGAGTTTCAAGATCTTAACTATTACTACTCAAGTTCTTATTTTACATCTTATAATAATAGGGTATCTAATCCTAGTCTATATATAAAATTTTAAAGCTTCATTCCACAACTTAAAAAAATAATCAACTTAACAAATTTTACCTTTTAAAAATTAATCATTTATTCATCCACCTAAATTAACTTTAAACCAATACAATTTATTTCTATTCTTCGTATAACCGCGGTAGCTGGCACGATTTTTACCAATCATCTCTCAAATAACTGATTCCAAATTTCCTTGATGATCAATATTAAATACTGCGAATAATAACTAATTATCTTTTAGATTTTATTAACTCTCATAAGAATTTACATGTAATATTTTTGAATAATAAATTATTAAGCAAGAATAAAACTTTTATTCTCCCGTAATAAATTATTGGACTCAACTTTTTAATACTCTAT